GGGTATATGTATCGTATTTGTACTTACGGCTCGCTTCTACCGAAAATCCAATACAATAATAGATAATTTGTTACGATTAGCTTCATTGGATTTGAAGCATCAATCGTTTTAAATCAGAATCCCATTTTGACTCTGTGCCGTTAATTCCACTATGATTATTGATCAATAATCATAGTGGAATCATTCCTTGATAGAGATAGGAGACATAATTTACATGGATATAGTAAGTCTCGCTTGGGCTGCTTTAATGGTAGTCTTTACATTTTCCCTTTCGCTCGTAGTATGGGGGAGGAGTGGACTCTAGAGACACTACCATAATTGTAAATTGATTTATATTATATAAACCTATATTATATCTGTATACAATATTGGATAGTGTGTAGAAAAAACTATAGATATTATATTTATATTTCTACACACTATCTCATCATTTCTTCAATTATTGACAAGAACTAATAATTCTAGTTTCATTAAAATTAATTATTTTGACTGGCTGTTTTTACGTAAATGATAAGTAAAAAAGCGGTAGGAACTAGAATGAACAGTGTAGTAGCAATAAATGCGAGAATATTAACTTCCATAATCTCATTTTTTTTTGTTTCGCAATAACTCGGGATCTAATCCCATAGAGATGAAAAATTTGATTCCTGTAAATTCAATAAGTTAATTGTATCCTGATGATGCCAAATGGATCAAAATATTATGAATAACAATAGATCTAATCTATCAAATCAATTAATTGTCGAGAATTTAATAGTATAACATAGGAAGACTTTTTATCCATACTAAATCAAAAATTCAATTTCTAATCCAATTCCAATATAGAATGCTATTGAATTTTTCGTCCTTTTCCATTCTTTCTTTTCTATAACCTACCTTCTTCGTTCTACTTAGTTAATACAGACAATTAATTTAAGTATCCGACGAAGTATCAGATGACCGGTATTCAATGGGTCAGGTCACACCTAAGACCCAAACAATATAAGTGAGATGGAAAAAGGACGGATTAAAAGATCTAATATTCCAACAGATTTACTAAAAAGGGGTACCTTGCTTGGTCTTTATATTTATTATTTATGAAAAAAAAATTAAATAATTTTAATTAAGATTATTATATATTATATATAATTTATGATTTTAAATTAGAAATTAATAGATTTAATTAATATTAATTATTAATATAATATCCTCTTCTCTTTCTTGGATTGGGGGAGAACACATACATAAAAAAATTAGCATGCAATTTGAATGAGATAGATTTTTTTAATTAAAAATAGAGGATACACAAATCGGAATTGGAAAAGGGCGCAGTTAAAAATAAAAAAGGCGCTCTGTTCCGCCGAGGTAATTATGTTAAGTTCATTGTATATTGTACAACAAAGGAATACAATTTGTGTATGTACTCCTGGTAAAAATATGGGCACTCTACTCCATTTCATTATGCAAGAACAATCAAAAAATAAAGTCAAATGAATAACGAATATGGTATCTCTTAAAATACTGACATAGAGTAATATAACCGATCGTACCAATCAATCTAGATATGTCTCTTCCTTCGGTACTATTCCGTAGTGAAAGAAATGAAAATTCCCGCATTTCTTTTGTCTGATGATAAATATAAAAATATCAATGTGAAACGAAAAAAAAAAAAAATAAATAAGGATTCTTAGATCTTGCTCCCTGTCCCACTTTTCTGTAAAAAGTGGGAGATGAATTGATAAATTCATCGGATCCTAGTTCGGGACTGACGGGGCTCGAACCCGCAGCTTCCGCCTTGACAGGGCGGTGCTCTGACCGATTGAACTACAATCCCAGCGAGGTGTATGGCATACATATTCTTATGGTTTCATATGGCATATATATTCTTATGGTTTCATAAGAACATTCTATTCGTCTCGTCGTGTTGTAACAGAAACAAAAATGATATACTGATATCATATCCACATGGATATGAACTATAGCAATAATTACTAGTAACCGGTGGTTCTTTTTTTTATTGTCAAAAATGACTAATTAAAAAAATATATATGGATAGATCAAAAAAATGGTTGATCTTTATTTTGACGGATAGGGCATTTCTATATTCTGGAGGACAAATTAAACTGGTTAAATCGTATTCAATGGAGCGGCGAATTATTGGGCCGAGCTGGATTTGAACCAGCGTAGACATATTGTCAACGAATTTACAGTCCGCCCCCATTAACCGCTCGGGCATCGACCCAGGAAGAATTAATTCTAGGTTTAGTTATAATCCATGATCAACTTCCTTTCGTAGTACCCTACCCCCAGGGGAAGTCGAATCCCCGCTGCCTCCTTGAAAGAGAGATGTCCTGAACCGCTAGACGATGGGGGCAGATCCGCCCGACCATCAGCATACTATGCTGATAGTATGATAAGTTTTTTGGAATTGTCAATATACAATATAATTATAATATATTATATAACTAGATCAAAAGAGTCTTTTCCACTTTGAAATTTTTAACATTAATATACATAAATC